TCAACAACAATAAGAGCAATTGCTGATTTATTACCTAAAATAGAAGTTGTAAAAGACGATTTATTTAATTCACATCCTAGCAATGTTGATCTTATGAGTGATGAGAATAAAAAAGCTCTTCATGATGGAACAAATCTTACTACTTCATACATAAATGTGCCTATGATTGATCTTCCTCTTGGTGCTACAGAAGATAGAGTTTGTGGAACAATTGATATAGAAAAAGCACTCACTGAAGGGATTAAAACCTTTGAACCTGGATTATTGGCGAAAGCCAATAGAGGCATACTATATGTAGATGAAGTTAATTTACTAGATGATCATCTTGTTGATATATTATTAGATTCAGCTGCATCCGGCTGGAATACTGTTGAACGCGAAGGTATATCTATTAGACACCCTGCTAGATTTGTACTTGTTGGTTCGGGTAATCCTGAAGAAGGTGAATTAAGGCCTCAACTGCTAGACAGATTTGGTATGCATGCAGAAATTCGGACAGTTAAAGACCCAGAATTGAGGGTACAAATTGTTGAACAACGAACAAATTTTGATCAGAATCCAAAACAATGTATAAAAGATTGCCAAAAAACTCAAAGTGATTTAAAGCAAAAAATTGAGGAAGCTCAATTACTTTTATCTAGTATCACAATCGACTATGATTTAAGGATTAAAATTTCTCAAGTTTGTGGCGAGCTTGATGTTGATGGACTGCGAGGAGATATTGTTACTAATAGAGCAGCTAAAGCTTATGCCGCATTTAATGGGCAGCAAGCCGTAAAGAGTTCTGATATTAGTAAAGTAATTACTCTTTGCCTACGTCATAGACTAAGAAAAGATCCTCTAGAAACTATCAATTCTGGTGAAAAAGTTAAAAAAGTCTTCAATAGAATCTTTGAAGCAGAAGAAATTTAGACAAAATAATCAGGCTCAGTAGGATTCGAACCTACATTAGAGACTTAGAAGGTCTCTGTCCTAATCCCTTAGACGATGAGCCCAAAAACTATATTTATTAGCAAATATATTCAATGTATATTATGGGCGGTACTGGACTTGAACCAGTGACCACCTGCTTGTAAGGCAGGCGCTCTACCACTGAGCTAACCGCCCCTAATAACCTAATTAAGACTTAATGCTAGTACAATTTATTAGATAAATCAAGAATACTGTGGATACTATAACATTAAATTCAACAATCACGCAACCACTTTTATTTATAAATTTAACTTATTTTCAATTCTAGTTTTCATAAAATTATCATATGCTTCAAATTGGATTACAAAAATGGATACAAAGACTTGGCTCTACAATAAGCTTGTTTTTTAGATTATTAATAAGACTCAAAACTATCAAAATCAACACTAATAATCTAGTTGAGCAAATTTATATTGTAGGTCCGGGATCACTAAATATAACGTTATTAACAGCCTGTTTTATTAGCATGGTATTCACTATGCAGATTGCAAAAGAGTTTTTGTATCTTGATGCTGCTAGTGCAATTGGCGCAGTTATTATTATTGCTTTTACTCGTGAATTATCTCCTGTTCTGACTGCAGTAATTATAGCAGGCAAAATTGGTTCTTCTTTCACGGCAGAAATTGCAACCATGGAAACTACAGAACAAATTGACGCTTTATATTTGTTAAATACTAATCCTATAGATTACTTAGTATTTCCGAAAGTTGTAGCTTGCTTTATAATGCTACCAATATTAAGTACTATATCACTAACCTCAAGTATTGCAATTAGTATATTTGTAGCTTTTGTAATGTATGATGTACCTTCGAACGTTTTTCTCAAATCTGCTTTTAAAGCACTTTCTTTATCAGATTTTTTAAGTTGTCTAGAAAAATCAATCTGCTTTGCTATTATTATAGCATTTGTTAGTTGTCAGTGGGGATTAACCAGTACTGGTGGAGCTAAAGGTGTTGGAAACTCGACAACTTCTTCAGTAGTAACTATTCTTTTAACTATTTTTATTACTGATTTTATTTTATCTTATTTTATGTTTCAAACTACAGGTAGTTCTATTGCCCAAGCCAACAATATTTAAAAATCAGCTTGTTGAAAATAAGAGAATGTTTTCTTTTTCGTCTATTTTGACTCTGATATCGTACATACACAGTTTCATCACTATAATTTTTCAGAATTTAAAGAAATGGTGGTCTGATATTACTCTCCAGACAAGATTAATGGCAATGACCACTCTCATGGTATCTTTACTTATGAGTAGTTTGACTTTCTGGACCTTAACTAATATACAACAAGAGACTCGCTTAATAGATAATCGTTTTGGAAAAGATCTAAGCTTGCTGTTAGCAGTTAATATTACTCCAATTCTAGAAGCTAAGAATTATTTGCAGTTACAACAGTTCATTGAACATTTTTATTTAAGCACATCAAGTATTAGATATATTTTAGTCTTTAATGCCCAGGGGCAAATATATTATAGCATTCCTTTTTCTGCAGAGACCGCAATTAATTTATTCTCATTAAGCGAGTATCACTGTTTACGCAACGAAAACTATTATTTTTCTAACACTCCGATTGTCAAAACTCCTAATCATTTACAAGAAGAAATTATAGACATAATTATACCTCTTACCAAAGAAACAAAATTATTAGGGATTCTTAATATTGGCATTAATTCCAATCCAACAATCACTACATCTTCACAACTTACAAGAGATGTAAGTATCGCTGTATTTGTGTCAATTTGGCTTATGGTTATTCTTGGTGCAGCTTTCAATGCTTTTACAATCACAAAACCAATTAGAGAATTACTGACTGGAGTTAAGAATATTGCTTCTGGAGATTTTCATCAGAGAATTAATTTGCCATTTGGCGGAGAACTTGGAGCTCTAATATTTAATTTTAATGAAATGGCAGAAAGACTTGAAAAATATGAGCAACAAAATGTTGAAAAATTAACTTCAGAAAAGGCCAAATTGGAAACTCTCGTGTCTACCATTGCTGACGGAGCTATTTTATTAGATAAAGACTTAAGAATCATTTTAGTAAATAGAACAGCTATTGAAAATTTTGGGTGGGAAGGCAAAGATATTGCAGGGTCAATTATTGTCGACTATTTGCCAGAAGACATTAATCAACAACTTTTCCCTGTTTTAAACGATATTGTAAGAAAAAATTTTTTAGAGCAGTCATTATGTGAAACTCAAGAAATTTGCATCAAGCTACAAAAAAATTATAAAAAAACTTTTAGAGTTCTACTAACAACTGTACTAGATCATAAATACAGCATACTAAAAGGTATTGCAATAACTATTCAAGATAGAACAGAAGAAGTTGAGCTAAACGAGGTTAAAAATCAATTTATAAGTAATGTGTCTCATGAATTACGCACACCTTTATTTAATATCCGATCTTTTCTAGAAACGTTATATGAGTATCATGAATCTTTAGACAATATACAAAAATTGGAATTTTTAGCTATAGCTAACAAGGAAACAGAAAGATTGACTCGGTTAGTTAATGATGTTTTAGATCTATCTCGCTTAGAATCAGATCAAGAGTATCCACTTCAAGCTATCGATTTGGTTTCAGCTATAGAACAAACAATTAGAACCTATCAGCTCTCTGCAAAAGACAAAAAAATTGATCTGTATATTGATATTGAGCAGAACTTGCCATGTGTATTAGGTAATTACAATCTAATTTTGCAAATATTAGCTAACTTAATTGGCAATTCTTTAAAGTTTACACATTCTGATGGCATTATTGTCTTGAGGACATATAGAATCAATAATTCAACTGGGGAAATTAGTCTACCATCCTTAAAAATTCAAAAAGTTCGAGTAGAAATCTGTGATACAGGTATTGGAATTTCTAAAAAAAATCAGGAGCGAATATTTGCTCGTTTTTTAAGAATTGAAAATTATGTACATACACTAGAAGGAACGGGACTAGGTTTATCAATTGTTAAAAATATTATTCAAAAACATAATAGTGAAATTCATCTTTATAGCGAACTAAAAAATGGTAGCTGCTTTTTCTTTGATCTTATAATTGCTAAAGACATATAAATTTTCATTTATCAAGAAAGATGAAGATAATAGAAAAATATAAATTTGATAAAAAAATTATTTTGTAAATCAGAAATTTTATTATGAATTGAGCTACTATACTGTAGTAATATTTGATTATATATTATGAGCTATAAAAACAATTTTTAACAGGAGGTACTGTATATGTCGGGAGGCTCAACAGGAGAACGTCCCTTTTCTGACATTATTACGAGTGTTCGTTATTGGGTAATTCATAGTATTACTATACCAGCTTTATTTGTTGCAGGCTGGCTATTTGTGAGTACTGGATTAGCATATGATGTTTTTGGAACACCTCGTCCTAACGAATATTTTACACAAGATCGTCAGCAAGTTCCATTAGTTAACGATAGATTTAATGCCAAACAAGAATTAGAAGATTTGACGAAAGGCATATAATAAAGGAGATAGTCATGACTAAAGGCAATGCAAATCAACCGGTTTCTTACCCAATCTTTACATTTAGATGGCTTGCTATACATGGATTAGCAATTCCAACTGTATTTTTCTTAGGCGCAATTACATCTATGCAATTTATTCAAAGATAGGAGGTCGGCATGAGTGGTCCTAATCCTAATAAGGAACCTGTAGACTTAAATAGAACTTCTCTTTTTTGGGGTCTACTATTAATATTTGTTTTGGCAGTACTATTTTCTAGTTATTTCTTCAACTAACTTTTTGTTTAGCCAATAGTATAAAAAGGCAAATTTGAACAATTAAAGATATTCAAGTAATCAATAGGAAATCAATTATGGCTGGAACAGGAAGAGTACCTCTGTGGCTAGTTGCTACGGTCGGTGGAATAGCAGCAATTACAGTGCTAGGAATTTTCATATATGGGTCTTATTCTGGAGTTGGTTCTTCATTATAGAAACTATATTAAGAGAATTTATTTTGAAAAGATAATAATCGGTTTACTAACAAGCTGTATTTTAGTAAAAACTAAAATACAGCTTAAAGTTTAGTATATCTAAATAAGTATTTTATTTATGCAATTGTTTCTTTCTCGATATAAATAAATAGCAAAGCCATACTTAAAGCTGGAAATATTAATCCCACCAAGGGTACTAGTATAGAAGGTAAATAAGCTGCTGTCATAAATTCCTTATTAAATTAAGTCAAGTAACATGTTTTTATTCTAATTTAAACTAGCAAGAAAAGTGTAAATTATTAACTAATTAATACAAAATTGTAATGATAGTTTTTATGTACACGAATTTATCATTATAATTAGTTATAAATTGATTTTTTGAATTAATTATTAAATACTAGTTATTTTTCATCTCAATAAAATACAATTCCTGAATCAATTTATAACATCGTAGTAAATGTAAAATTCTGCATTCAAAATAATAAATTAAAATAGACTAGATAGTATACTGACGCCTAATATTTTCGCTTATCAAATAAAATTTGATAGCAAAATGAAATCTAATAATTACTATTAATAAGGTAATATTAATGAAGAAACAAAATTTGGTATCTTTCCCTGATAATTTAGAGGCTATGCGAAAATTTTCGGAAACTTATGCAAAGCGCACAGGAACTTTTTTCTGTGTTGATAGCAGTGTAACTGCTGTTGTGATAGAAGGATTAGCTAGGCATAAAGATCAATATGGAGCTCCTTTATGTCCATGTAGACACTACGAAGATAAAAAAGCTGAAATTTCTGCTACATATTGGAACTGCCCATGTGTACCAATGCGTGAACGGAGAGAATGTCATTGCATGCTTTTTTTAACTCCAGATAATGAATTCGCAAGTAACTTACAAGAAATAGATAAAACAACTTTAACTGAACAAATATCCTAATCAATCTCTTTTCTATACAATAACAGTGATATATTGAATCTAACAATGAATAACACTGTTATTAATATGTGATATTTACATGGGCTATACTGTTTGCTTTTAATATATTAAAGGTAACTATCTTTCTAAATCTTTGTCTCTAAGAATCTGTATTAGTTCTAAACTTATACTGTTGTTTCAAATAGCAGCCAACCTGCTACTTTTTAGTTCTACATAAAAAACAAATCATCCTTAAACAAAGCTTGTTTAAAAATCTATTTCAACAAAGACTTTGCGACAGAGTCAATTAATATATTGACAAAATTCAGCATTTAGAATTTGCTAATATTAAATAGATTAAGACTGTGCTGCTTATTATATGAAAATCTATATTTAGTTCTAATAAATCACTATGGAGAATATTAAAAACAAAACAGTATCTACAAGATCTTGGTAAATACAATCATAACTCTATACATCTTGGACAATCGATACAATCTGTTAAAAAGCTTCGAGAATTATCAATATCACATTTTCAGTTTGAAAGTGAAACCCAAAAATCTTCTTAGAAAAGGGAAGAAGCTCAATTATACAATAAATATAAGCAAGGATATGAAATGTTCTTTTTAACTGGTAATAATCTTGATTTACAAAGAGCTATTTTAGTGATTGGGTTGGCTATCATGGCTGGAAAACGTTCCTATAAATCAACACTAACAAAAGTTGAAAGAGCTAATATGAATAGACAATTCTGTGAAGATCCTAGGAATAAATTAGTTAAAGATTTAGAAAAAGATATTAAGGACACGTTGTTTAATTTATAAACAATGCATGATAAATTATGATTGCGAACAGTTGGCTATTATGTAATAAGCGGAATATTGAAAAGATTGCATTACTCTTTTAACTCGACTTTTATCAATAAGACTGAGCTTTCTAGTCTTGGAATTAATATCGAAGTTTCACTCCTAAAGCTCTAAATACAGCCTCTTTATCTAGTTTAATTTTAGTTTTGGGGCATTTTTTAGAATACGTTAAAAATAATTTTTTAGCATTTATTCTAAATAATTTTTTTTTGACGTATTTCTCTTTTTTTCTACTATAAACTACTAATAATAAGTTCCCTATTTTGATAAAAAATCTTGTTTTTTCTAGAAAAACAAGCTTTCTAGCATTTTTAACGCTAGCTGACACCCAAAAAAAAATTTTCGCCGCTGCGGGGCTTTAGTAAGATTCTTTTTTTAGCGCTAAACTCATAAGCAACTCTGACAACAACATTCTCACTCCTACTCAGAAGCTTTTGATAATACATCAAAACCTTAGGAAGGCGCGTTTCATTCCCCAACATCTTAAGACAAAGAGCGTAGTATTCTAAGGGAACATATTTAGATACTAACTTTTTATTTTCCTTCTTTCTCCTTTCTCTACCTTCAGCTGAAATATGTATTCTAGTTTTTGCCATAACAATTTTAAAAAATAAAGTTGACTAAATACATAAGTAAACTAACCAAATGCTTTTAGTCCAAAAAAAGTGACTATTGCGCTATACCATAGCGCATTAACCACTTTTTTTATTGACCACTTAAGTACAAACTAAGTTTTAGAAATCTTATCTTTTTTTCTAAATTTTGCCGAATTTGCAATTGTTTTACTGCAGAGCTAAAGAATCTTTCGACTTGCTCTAAAGCGGCTTTTCAGCTGCTTTTAAGTTTTCTTTTATTCTTTAAGCCTACTTTGCTTTTAGTCTATTTTTTAATTCTACTATTTTAATATCTTGAAAGGTTCTTCCGTATCTGTAAATTGAGAGGAAGATATATACAATAGGAAAGATGAATTATCTAGATTCATTTCTCTTAACAATTGTGCCAGACTTGGATTAGAATGAATCTCTTTCAAGATTTAGTCATAAGCAAATTTTATTATCTGCAGCAAGTTATAACAGACACGATCCTTTTCAAGATCATACAACTGCAAATTTTGATTACTAGAGATTGCCTCTTTTCAAAGATAACAAAATTATTACAGCTGGTCCAACTAGAACAATAACACCTAAAGACACAAGTTGAGCTATTACTTGCCAATTAATCATAATTTTATCTTTTATATATAGAATTCAGAGTTTAGGCGTAAACCTAATAAACATTTACTGTTACAAAAATATCTTAGTACTAAATACTCTTTTACGCTATTTATATATTAAAACTTGAAGTTTTTTTTGTGACTGATTTATGCAGCCAGCAAAGTCTCTACTTGAGCTTGCAATTCACCTGTTTTAAAAAGTTCTAACATAATATCAGAACCTCCAATAAATTCTTGATTAATATATAACTGAGGAATAGTTGGCCAGCTGGAATATTCTTTTATAGCTTGACGAATATTTTCATCTTCTAAAACATCATAAGTAAAATAATTAATATTTAAAGTGTTTAAAATTTGAGTTGCTGTGTTAGAAAAGCCACACATAGGCATTGTTTTATTGCCTTTCATAAACAAGACTATTTTATGATCACTTAATAGCTGCTCAATTATTTTTTTAGTTTCTATATCCATGCAGTAAGTTTATTTAAAGTATCAATTTTATATAAATTCAAGAAGATTATTATCTTGACTAATTATTTTTCAATTTGTCTTCGTGTAATACCAATATATAACCAAGTTCCGTCAATACCTACAATATAATTTTTAATATTTATATTGTTTAATATACTTTGATTAATAAAAAATATCATATCACTAATCTGTTTTGAATTAAGATTTAAATCTACATAAGATGCAAAAAATAGTTTTAGTATTCTGGTCTGGATAGACGGGTGTAACAGTTGTATTACCAAATAGTTAATAGCTATTAGATGTTCATGCAGGATTAAAGAATATATACGCAAAGCTTCTTGCTCTAAAAAATCTACATCTAGCGCTATTAAACTAGATAAAACGCAGCTCTTTTCTTCAAATTGAGGCTGAAAGTAAGACTTAATATATGGTATTAATTCTTGCCTTAATCTATTTCGTGATAAAGAATAATCATAATTAGATTGGTCAATCCAAACTGGCAGAAAATATTTTCGACAAAACCATGCAGTCTCAGATCTATAGAAGTTTAATAAAGGTCGTACTAACTGGACCGCATTACTTAGGTTAGATGACCAGCGAATACTAGATAAGCCATCAAGGCCAGTACCTCGAAATAAATTATTTAAAACAGTTTCAGCTTTATCTGTAGCTGTATGAGCTAGTACTATCGTTTTCAAATTATTAATATACGCTGTGTTAATCAAAGTTGTATAACGCCACTTTCGACTAGACTCTTCTGTGTTTAGGTATTTAGGACATTCGAAATAATACACAGAAAAATTATACAGTTTTGCATATCTGAAAACTTGTTTTGAGGCTAGCATTGAGTCAGAACGCCATCTATGGTCAAAATGGATTAAATATATTTTCCAATTATACAACTTTTTCAAATCAAAAAGTATTTTAAGTAAAGTTAATGAATCTTGACCTCCAGAGAATGAAACTAATAAGGAAGAATTGTAAGGCAAAAGTTTTCTTGTTTCTATTGTAGAAATAAATTTTTTATGCAAGAATGAGTTTAAGAGCATAAGTGCAAGGATTGAAGCTACAAATTTAATAAATTTACTCTTTAAGCTTATCACTACTTGCTATTTAAGATATAGCTGTGTTATTTGTTTTGTAGTCAAAAGTAAAAGGGTCGCTAACTCAATGGTAGAGTACTCGGCTTTTAACCGAATAGTTCCGGGTTCGAGTCCCGGGCGGCCTACATAAAAACAGAATTAATATTTGTACTTATTAAAGTCTAGCTGATATTATGATTACAGTAATACAACAATTAATATTTAAATAAACTCTTTATGAATACTATTTCTTCTGTATTCGAGAATCTTGATGAACAATGTGCGTTAATTCCCTTTATTACTGCTGGTGATCCTGATCTTGTATCTACGAGGAAAGCTCTTCAAATTTTAGATACTTATGGAGCAGATATTATCGAATTAGGGCTACCTTACTCTGATCCTTTAGCTGATGGGCCCATCATACAGGAAGCATCTAGTCGGGCCTTAAAACAAGGTATCAATCTAAAGGAAATTTTACAGATGGTCAAAACAGTGCAAAGTAGTATCAAAGCGCCGATTGTTTTGTTTACATACTACAATCCTGTTTTAAATTTAGGTATTAATAATTTTATTTATGCAATTAGCAAAGCTGGCATTAAAGGATTATTAATACCAGACTTACCTATTGAAGAATCAGAATATATTATATCAGTATGTAAATTATTTAATATTGAGCTAATCTTATTACTGGCTCCAACTAGCTCATATGAAAGGATAAATAAAATTATTAATAAAGCACCTGGATGCATTTATCTAGTCAGTACAACTGGAGTGACTGGTCAGAAATTTCAACTATCGTCACAACTAAAAAAATTAACAGAAACTATTAAAACAATGACTGATAAATCAATTATTTTAGGATTTGGTATTTCAGACAAAGAGCAAATTCAAGAAATTAAAAGCTGGAATATTGATGGTATAGTTATAGGTAGTGCATTTGTTAAAAGACTGTCAGGAACTCTACCTGAAATTGGCTTAAAACAAATTCGAAGTTTTTGTGAAGATGCTAAAAATGCTATAAGATCTTAATTGTATATTACCCCCAGGGGAATTCGAATCCCCGTTACCTCCGTGAAAGGGAGATGTCCTAGGCCTCTAGACGATGGGGGCAAGTAGTTCTAATAATATGAAGATATCGAATTTTACGCAAACTGTCAACTACTAAATGCAAATTTAGCTAATAAAAAACGGCAGTTTAATCATTTTTCATCATTAAACGAGATCTTAAGATAGCATAGACTACAGTATGTTTCACGCGCGTAATCATTTCAATAAATAAATTAAACGCTTCATTTTTATATTCCACCAAGGGATCTTGCTGGCCATAACTTCTCCAACCTATAGAATCTCGAAGCGCTCCCATTTTCTGTAGATGATCTTTCCATGCGTTATCAATTTGCTGCAATAAATAATACTTTTCCAACTGTCTAATTAAACCCGGCTTAATCTGTTCTAGATAAGCTTCTCTTAAATCGTAATTGATTCTGACTTGTTCAATAACCCATTTTTTAAGTTCTTCTGAGTCTTTATATAACTCTTGTGATATTGAAAATGTATCTGTTGCGTTTAATAAATACTTGATTTTTATATTTAAGCTGTCAAACTTTTCAGAATTTTCTTTGGATGTGAGCCAAAAGTTAACAATATCATCAATTGTACTCTCTGCATATTGCAGCACGCAATCTCGTGGATAACTAGATTCTAATATCCGTCTTCTTTCTGCATAAATTGCTTGTCTTTGACTGTTAAGAACCTGATCGTATTCAAAGACTTGTTTTCGCGTGTCATAAAAGTAAGCTTCTACTTTTTTTTGAGCTGCTTCTAGACTCTTACTAAGTAAAGTTGACTCCATTGGAGTATTATTATCAACATTTAATGCATGCATTAAGTCAGCAATTTTATTACCACCAAAGATTCTAAGTAAATTATCATCAACACTTAAAAAGAATCTTGACGATCCGGGATCTCCTTGGCGCCCTGCCCGCCCTCTTAGCTGATTATCAATTCGTCTTGACTCATGTCTTTCGGTACCAATAACATGTAAGCCTCCTGCTTGCGAAACATATTTTTTTTCCTTGTTAAAGATAGCTTGATATTCTTCGAAGATCATTTGATAAGCTTTTCTTAATTGAATTTCCAGCTTATCATTAATTGACACTTGCTCACAGGCTATCGAAATTTTCTTTTCCATTTCTAAAATTGAAAAATCAGCATTACATAAGTCAGATTCCAGAGTATTTAGTATATTATTAAGAGAAATTTGAGTATTTAATGATAATTGCTGTAATTTATAATTATTTTTAACAGAAGTTTTGCTTATTAAAAGGTCTACTAATATAGACTTTGCAATATAATTAGGGTTACCTCCTAATATAATATCAGTACCTCGACCAGCCATATTAGTAGCAATTGTCACAGAAGACTGCCGTCCTGCTTGCGCAATGATATCTGATTCCTTCTCAACATTTTCAGGTTTAGCATTTAATAAACTATGAGGGATTTTATATTGAGTTAGTAGTTTAGAGAGTAGTTCCGATTTTTCCACACTAGTAGTACCTACTAAAGTAGGACGACCGACTCGATACATATCATAACATTCATCAGCTATTGCTTCCCATTTACGATATTCAGTACTGTAGACAAGATCTGGAAATTCTTGTCTCCGTAATGGTTTATGAGTAGGAACACAAATTACTTCTAAATTGTAAATTTTGTCCAATTCTGATTCTTCTGTCTTAGCTGTTCCAGTCATCCCTGATAGTTTTGGATAAAGTAAAAAAAAGTTTTGGTAAGTTATTGAAGCATATGTTTGATTTTCTTGCTGAATAACAACCTTTTCTTTTGCTTCTATTGCTTGATGCAAACCATCACTCCATCTGCGACCTGACATTATTCTTCCTGTAAATTCATCTACTATAACAACTTGGCTATCTCTAATAATATAATGAACATCTTTTATAAATAATTCTTTTGCTTTTATTGCATTTAAAATATACTGGACCCAAGGGTTTTCTAAATCATAGAGGTTATCAATCTTTAAATGCTCTTCACAAAAAAGAGTACCTTGCTCAGTTAAAATAATATTCCTCGCTTTTTCATCGACTTCATAGTGTAAGTCTTTCACTAATATCTGAGAAAGAAGATTGGTTTTTGAATATTTTTCAATAGGCGCTTCTGACGGACCTGAAATAATTAAAGGTGTTCGAGCTTCATCAATTAATATCGAATCAACTTCATCAATAATACAAAAAGCAAATTTATTTTGAACTATCTCTGACATCGATAGCACCATGTTATCTTTTAGATAATCAAAACCCAGCTCACTATTAGTTACATAAGTGATATCACATTGGTATGCAAGTTTTCTTTCTGCCTTTGGTAGATTTTGCTGAATTAAACCAACAGATAATCCTAAAAATCTATGGATTTGACCAACCCATTCTGAATCTCTCCTTGCTAAATAATCATTCACTGTGACAACATGCACACCTTTCCCTGATAAAGCATTTAAGTATCCAGCTAATGTTGCTACTAACGTTTTACCTTCTCCAGTTTTCATTTCAGCTACTTTACCTTCGTGTAGAATAATAGCTCCCATTAGTTGAACATCAAATACCCTAAGACCTAAAACTCTAAGACCAGCTTCTCTTACTACAGCGAAAGCTTCTACTAAGATATTGTTAAAACTTTCTCCGTTTTTCAGTCTATTCTTAAACTCAACACTTTTAGCGCGCAAAGCTCTATCTGAAAGGTTATTTATCTCACTCTCCAAAGCATTGATTTTTTTAATAATTGGTAAGTAACTATTGATCTTCCTTTGGTTGGAGCTATTAAATAAAAAATTAAACATGGATTATATTCTCCTAATATACGCAGCTTGACTATAACTTAAAATTATTAAAACTTTATTGAAAATTTTCTAGTAGAGGGGAAAAAATTTCATAAATTACAGAAATTGGTTTTCCATTATGAAATAAGGTATAGTATCTTCCCCAGAAAGGTCCTTGCACTAAAAAAAGACTTTCTAATTCTGCAGAATAGCCAAGAAAGATACCATGAATATCTCTGTAACAATCCAGCTCTGACTGAATAAAGAAAGACCCTATCGCTCTACTTGGATATTTATATATTGCTTCATATTTTTCTATGTTCCACCAAGAGCTTGCAAATATCAATTTATTTTTTAAATTATTACCAATCCAAACTTTCCTATTAACATAAGATTGTGATTGGTTTTGCGTTTTGCTATAAACAGATGTAGAAATATGGTTTATTATAGTGTCTCCATAAGTAATGATTTGACAGTGCCTAGTAAATGAGCCGTCTCCAAGTAAGATTACTTTCCAAATCATAGGAATATTAGTACTGCTGTATATTTGTATTGGTAAAATAATTTCAGCAATACAAAAAGATGCAAAGTTAAAGGTCATGTATTTGTGTAAAAAATCTCACAGTTCTATACAAGTTTTGTCTATGTTTCTAGTTTCATATGTAGAGTTAATAATTAAAGATTCTCCTGTCATTTCTGGTGGTTTTTTTAGATGCAAAATATCTAAAATTGTTGGTGCAATATCCGCAAGAGAGCCATTATTTCTTAATCTCACTTGTCCACCGTGACCAGAAATTGGTTCTTGTTCTCCTTCGATTAAAATTAATGGAACTAAGTTAGTTGTATGCGATGTACATGGATGTCCTTCATTGGTAAACATGCACTCTGCATTTCCATGATCAGCTGTAATTATTAATGTACCATTTAGTTTACTAACAGCATCAAGTAATTCAGCAATACATGTATCAACTGTTTCGATAGATTGAATTGTTTCTTTTAATTTTCCTGTATGTCCCAACATATCTGCATTAGCGTAGTTAATAACTACACAAGAATAAATCGCTTTATTTATTGCACTTATACTTTTTTGCGTGACTATTTTAGCCGACATATCAGGAGCAAGATCATAGGTAGTAACAGATGGACTAGATACTAATTCTCTATCTTCGCCAGGAAAAGGCTCTTCTGCACCACCATTAAAGAAATACGTAACATGAGCATACTTCTCTGTTTCAGAGACTCTAAATTGTTTTAAACCATATTTATATAAAACTTCTCCTAAAAAATTATTTAATATGTGTGGAGGAAAAGCAATTGAAGTATTTAACGATGCATCATAGTTAGTAAATGTTACTACATGTAGATTGTGTAGAGACTTTGTAGAAAAACACTTAAAAGGCTTTTGTACAAAAGCCTGTACTATCTGCCGCATGCGATCTGGCCGAAAATTGAAAAATATTATAGCATCATTATCTTTTATGGAACCTACATTGATTCTTGAAGGCGGGATAAATTCATCAGATATCCCTTGACTGTAATAATGATCAATCAGATCACTATAATTCATATTCTGGTTCAACTTATTAGGATTATGACTTGTAAAAATATTATATGCAGCTTGAGTTCTAGACCAACGAAAATCACGATCCATTGCATAATATCTGCCACTAATAGTACTAATTGTAGCAAACTGCTTATGCTTAATATGGTCTGCAACTATTTGCACAAAATATTTAGCAGAGTTAGAGCTAGTATCTCTACCATCAGTGATTAGATGAAGATATAGATTGGCAACTTGCTTAGAATCTGCTAAATCTATAAGTGCTAATAAATGATTTATATGAGAGTGCACTCCTCCATTAGAACAAAGTCCTATTAAATGTAATGATGTTTTATTATGGTTAGCATATTCGCACGCTATATTCAATTGTGAATTATTAAAAAAACTCTTGTTAACTATTGAATTACCAATTTTTACTAATTCTTGTTGAATCACGCGACCTCCACCAATTGTGGTATGACCAACCTCCGAATTTCCCATTTGCCCTATAGGCAATCCAACTTCCTGACCAGAAGCTACTAAAAGTGTATTCGGATAAGCTTGCATTAGACTGTCAATAGTTGGTGTTTTTGCAATTTTTATTGCATTTCCTTGTTGATTATTAGTATGGCCCCACCCATCAAGAATGGCTAAAACAATAGGGTGCACTATCTTTTTTTTCATTATCTCTAGAAAAAGTATTATTTTATAATGGCGGAATCTAAAAAAATAATAACATTATATGAACAGTTATTGAAGTTGCATGGTGTTTATTGGAAGTTAAAAAGACAATAAAATAAATAATACTTAATTTACAAGTACCAACTTGTAAATTAAGTATTAGAATTTAAAAGACTTCACTTATATGAATAGTGTAAGGCAACTTTTAGCTTAATGTATTAATAGCGTAGTCTAAGTAGACATTTGCTTCATTACCAATTTGACCAGATAGACCATGACTACCTTTAATATATTGTAGTGCTTCAACATACCAACTTGGAGATAATTCGAAGCTACGGTTAATTTCTTCTAGTCCTGCGACTAAGTACTCATCCATTGGCCCCGTTGCACCTACCACTAAACAATATGTAACCATACGCAGATAATAACCAATATCTCGTGCACATTTAGCTTTACCAATTGCACTAGATGCATAAGTTGGACCAGGCATTTGAGTTACATATGGAAATTTAGTATATACAGATTGAGCAGCTCCAGTAATTAGTCTTTGAGCATTATTAGTTAAAGAACGGGCAGCTCCTAGGCTAGCTGCTGCTCTTTGATAACGACCATTAATGGCTTGTAATTCTCCGTTGCTTAAAAAACGACCTTGGCTATCAGCAGATGCAATTGCTTCAGTAATTGGAGTCTTCATAAAAGGAATACCTCAAAAAATATTAAAAATAGTACGTAAACTCAAAGATTAAGTTATCAGTGATTAAACAACAGATACAGCAGCTCTATCAAAGTAGCTACCAAGTTCTGCTACTAATGCACTACAATCTCCCTGAGGAGTACCAGTTAAGTCATTGGCCAGTGCAACAGAAGCTTCTTTCATTTTTTGTACTGCTACGGATACAGAAGAACCTGGTGTTCCGAGAGCTTGATAAGTTTCTCTTAATCCATTTAAGCATCTATCGTCTAGTACACTTGAGTCACCTGCGATCATAGCATAGCTCACATATCTTAGGACAATTTCCATGTCTCTTAAGCAAGCAGCCATACGTCTACTTGTATAAGCATTTCCACCAGGCTGAATTAACTGAGGTTGTTCAGCAAATAGAGCTCTTGCAGAATTTGTTACAATTGCAGAAGCATTAGAATTAATTTTGTTTACAACATCTAGGCGCTTATTTCCTTCTGCAACCATACTGGATAATGCATCTAGTTGCGTATTACTTAAAAATTCTCCTCGTGCGTCTGCTTGAGCTACAACTTTTGCGAATGCGTCTAGCATAAATTCTATCTCCTTAATTTAGATTGATGACTTTTAATTTAAAGTTAACAATTCTAGTTAATGTTTGAAATACTGAAATTATACAAGTTCTCAAAAAACTTATACATACTTCTTCCATACATATATATACAATCTATTTTGGCTTTTTATTTTAAAAGATATTAAGATGTAACTTCCCTATACTAATCACTAATAATTTCTGGCTGAGTTATTTCATCTACCATTTCCAAAATTGCTCTGATGACAGGCTTAACTTGAGGATCATCAATAATATCTACATCTTCATATTTTCTTCTTTTAGCTCGGTTAGCAACTTGAACTGTAATCTTATATCGATTTGTTGTTGCGTCTAATAATTCTTCAGTTTTATAAGTTATATCACTCGAATCTAAAGAGTTATGCTGATTCATAGTAAAGCGCATGGAAAATATATAAATAGAATTACCAATTAGGACTACCAAAACATTTTAGATGATATAATAATACTTGTCATTGCATAGATAATATATAATAGATAGTAATATATAAATTAAGTATATTTACAGTCTATACAATAGTTTTATAAGATAACCAATTAAATCTTATTAAGCACCATGTTAATATCACAAACATATGTAGCATCCACTTATTATTTAATAAAATTATTTATCTAGATTATTGAAAAGAAAAATATTATGTTTAATCAAAAAATTGTAGAGCAAGCACCTAAAGAGCTTACTGGTAGTCTTACCAATTCTTCCAGTTTAATCTCTATTGAAAAAGAAAGAGATGCTTGCGGAGTAGGTTTTATTGCGGATGTTAATAATGTTGCAAGTCACAAAATAGTTGTACAAGCTTTAGAAGCTTTAACTTGCATGGAGCATAGAGGAGCCTGTAGTGCGGATCGAGATTCTGGGGATGGAGCTGGTATAACTACTGCAATTCCTTGGAATTTATTTCAAAAAAGCCTACAAAATATAAAATTTCAAGAGAACGACAGCATCGGTGTTGGTATGTTATTTCTACCATCCCATAAGGTCAGAGAGTCAAAATTAATTATTGAGAATGTGCTAAAAGAAGAAAATTTAGAGGTTGTTGGATGGAGATTAGTTCCTACAGTTGAAGAAGTACTTGGTAAACAGGCTTATTTAAATAAGCCTCATGTTGAACAAGTATTTTGTAAATCATTAACTTTATCAAAAGATAAGTTAGAGCAACAATTATTTTTAATAAGAAAAAAGATAGAAAAATATATTGGCATTAATAATAAAGAGTGGGCTCATGAGTTCTATATCTGCTCTTTATCATGCTATACAATTATTTATAAAGGCATGATGCGATCAGCTGTTTTAGGACAATTTTATCAAGATTTATATCACTCAGAATATATTAGTCCATTTGCCATTTATCATCGTCGATTTAGTACAAATACAATGCCTAAATGGCCTCTTGCACAGCCTATGCGTTTTGTATCGCATAATGGGGAAATTAATACTTTACTTGGTAACTTAAACTGGATGCAATCAAGAGAACCTCTACTAGAAAGCAAGGTCTGGGGAAATAGGATTCATGAATTAAAACCTATTACCAATAAAGACAATAGTGATTCAGCCAATTTAGATGCCGCTGTCGAATTGCTGATTGCTTCTGGTAGAAGTCCAGAAGAAGCTTTAATGATTTTAGTTCCTGAAGCTTTTCAAAATCAACCTGAATTTGCTAATAATACTGAAATTTCCGATTTTTACGAGTATTACAGTGGTTTACAAGAACCTTGGGATGGTCCAGCATTAGTTGTTTTTACTAATGGTAAAGTTATTGGTGCAACACTAGACCGTAATGGCTTAAGACCTGCAAGATATGTTATTACAAAAGATAATATTGTTATTGTCTCATCTGAAAGTGGAGTCGTTCAGGTTGAACCAAGCAACGTGAAATCAAAAGGGCGCCTTGGTCCAGGTCAAATGATATCTGTCGATATCTTTTCACACAGAATATTAAATAATAAAGAAATCAAAACTTCTGTAGCAGCTAGAATCCCATATGGAGAATTACTTACAGAAGCTAGACAAATATTAGAGCACAAACCTTTTTTATCTGAGCAGCAAGTTGATATTAAGAAACTAATGCAACTGCAAACAGCTTTTGGTTATACCAATGAAGATGTTGAACTTGTGATCGAACATATGGCAAGTCAAGGCAAAGAACCTACTTTCTGCATGGGGGACGATATTCCTTTAGCAATTCTTTCCGAGAAATCACATATTTTATATGACTATTTTAAGCAACGATTTGCACAAGTGACAAATCCGGCTATTGATCCTCTCCGAGAAAGCTTAGTAATGTCTTTAGCCATACAAATTGGACACAAAAGTAATTTATTAGACGATCAACCTACTCTTGCTAAACATATTAAGCTAGATTCTCCGATAATTAATGAAGGAGAACTGGAGGCAATTATTGAATCTAAGTTGTCCTGTGTTCGTGTTAATACTCTGGTTCGATTAGAAGAAGGTCCTAATAATTTCAAGAAGCAAATTGAACAATTATGTGAAGATGCTAGCCAAGCAATACTTGATGGTAATAATATTTTAATTTTAACTGATAAAAACGATAATCTTTATCCAGAAAAAGTATCAATTCCTCCATTACTAGCTGTTGGAGCAGTACATCACCATTTGATAAGTAAAGGATTAAGGCAAGAAGCTTCTATTTTAGTCGAGACAGCTCAATGTTGGAGCACTCACCATTTCGCTTGTTTAATCGGCTATGGAGCTAGTGCTATTTGTCCATATTTAGCATTTGAGACCGCAAGACATTGGTGGTCAAACCCAAAAACAAAAATGCTCATGTCTAAAGGTAGACTACCAGCTTGTAATATACAAGAAGCTCAAGCCAACTATAAAAAAGCTGTAGAAGCAGGACTGTTAAAAATTCTTTCCAAAATGGGAATTTCATTATTATCAAGCTATCATGGCGCACAAATTTTTGAAATTTTAGGACTAGGTTCAGAAGTTGTTAATTTAGCTTTTAAAGGCACTACATCTCAAATTGGTGGGCTAAGCGTATTAGAATTAGGGCAAGAGACAGTTAATATTCATTCTAAGGCTTTCTCTGAAGTCAAAACTAAAAAATTAGCAAATTATGGATTCGTTCAGTATCGACCTGGCGGAGAATATCATATTAATAATCCAGAAATGTCCAAAGCACTTCATCAAGCTGTGAGAGGTTATAATGCTGAACATTATAATAATTATCAAAGCTTATTACAAAATAGGCCTCCAACAGCTTTAAGAGACTTATTAACATTACAGAGTAATAGAACTCCAATCTCTATTGATGAAGTTGAAAGCGTAGAAAATATTTTACAAAAATTTTGTACAGGAGGAATGTCATTAGGAGCTTTATCTAGAGAGACTCATGAAACTTTAGCTATTGCGATGAATCGTATTGGAGGAAAGTCTAATTCTGGGGAAGGTGGAGAAGATCCTGTTCGATTTAAGATATTAAGTGATGTCAACAGTGCTGGAAACTCACCACTATTACCCCATTTAAAAGGATTACAGAATGGTGACACAGCTAGTTCAGCTATCAAACAAATTGCTTCAGGACGCTTTGGTGTTACGCCTGAATACTTGATGAATGCTAAACAGTTGGAAATTAAAATAGCTCAAGGGGCAAAACCTGGAGAAGGAGGGCAACTTCCTGGCAAAAAAATCAGTCCGTATATTGCTACACTGCGAAAATGCAAGCCAGGAGTTCCATTGATTTCTCCTCCTCCCCATCATGATATTTATTCAATTGAAGACTTGTCACAGCTGATTTTTGACTTGCACCAAATCAATCCCAAGGCTAAAATTTCTGTTAAACTAGTATCCGAAATTGGTATAGGCACAATTGCAGCTGGTGTCGCAAAAGGTAACGCAGATATTATTCAGATATCTGGCCATGATGGTGGAACTGGAGCTTCTCCTTTAAGTTCAATTAAACATGCCGGATCTCCTTGGGAACTAGGCTTAAGTGAAGTGCATCAACTACTAGCAGAAAACCAACTAAGAGATCGTGTAACTCTTAGAGTAGATGGCGGATTAAGAACAGGATCAGATATAGTTTTAGCAGCTGTTATGGGTGCTGAAGAATTTGGCTTTGGAACAATCGCGATGATTGCTACTGGATGTATTATGGCCCGAATTTGCCATACTAATAAATGCCCCGTCGGTGTTGCTACACAACGAGAAGAGTTAAGAGCAAGATTTTCGGGCGTACCAGAAGCTTTAGTCAATTTTTTCTTATTTATTGCTAATGAAGTGAGAGAGATTCTAGCTAGTCTTGGATATAGAAGTCTTAATGATATTACTGGGCAAAATCATTTATTAATAAAAAATAAAAATATTAATTTGACTAAAACTCATGGAATTAAATTAGATACATTAATTAATATTAATAATTACACTTGGACTAAATTTGATTCTGTGCATACTAATGGTCCAGTTATGGACGATGATATTCTAGCAATATCAGAAATTAGTAATGCTATTAAATTAGAAACTGAAATTACTAAGCATTTTAAAATAGCGAATACAAATAGAACAGTCGGAACAAGATTATCTGGCCTTATTGCAAAAAATTATGGTAATACTGGATTTAAGGGACTTATTAAATTAAATTTTTATGGCTCTGCAGGTCAAAGCTTTGGTGCATTTCTAGCTTCAGGCGTTAACTTGAAACTTATGGGTGAAGCTAATGATTATGTAGGAAAAGGAATGAATGGAGGAAGTATTGTTATAGTTCCTCCCGCTGGGACTATTTATGAAGATAACAATCAAGTTATTATAGGTAATACATGTTTATATGGAGCAACAGGAGGGTACTTATTTGCCCAAGGTCAAGCTGGGGAACGTTTTGCAGTAAGAAATTCTTTAGCTGAAAGCGTAGTTGAAGGTGTAGGAGATCACGCTTGTGAATATATGACTGGTGGAGTTATTGTTGTATTAGGAAAAGCTGGAAGGAATGTGGGAGCTGGTATGACTGGTGGACTGGCCTATTTCTTAGACGAGGAGAACAACTTTATTGATCGAGTAAATTCTGAAATTGTGAAAGTACAACGGATAGCTACGGAAGCTGGAGAACAACAGTTGAGAAACTTAATTGAAAATCATGCCGCTAAAACGGGTAGTTTGAAAGCTCATACGATTTTAGAGAAATGGAATTTATATCTTCCACAATTTTGGCAAGTTGTTCCACCTTCAGAGGCCAATATTGGTGAAACCAATCCTGCTTATTCAAATGATATAATTGCCGCTTATTAGATATTTGCATTTTGGTTATAATTTTTAATATAAAAGTATCTATTGATGACTATATTTTATTAGTTACCTATGATATTCATACATCCTATTTTATAGATCTCAAAGAAATCCTAAAATTAAATCAAAATTGGAGTTTTATTATTATGGCTCATAGTGTTAAAGTTTATGATACGTGTATTGGCTGTACTCAATGTGTTAGAGCTTGTCCTTGCGATGTATTAGAAATGGTACCATGGGATGGCTGTAAAGCAAAACAAATTGCCTCTGCACCAAGAACTGAAGATTGTATAGGCTGCAAAAGATGTGAAACAGCATGTCCTACTGACTTTTTGAGCGTCCGAGTTTATCTTGGGGCAGAAACTACGCGTAGCATGGGTCTAGCTTACTAAATAGTTTTAGATAACAAAATCCTAAAAAAATAGCATAATTCCAAAGATCATTTGTTCTATCACTGTTCTTTGGAATTATTCAATATAAATAAATCAAGCATATTATGACAATATCTTCCAGTATTGTAGATGACTTTACTGATAAAATCGCTATTAAAGTTATCACAGGCTTAAATAATTTCGACATAAAAAAAATTACAAAAATGACTCAAGCTGGCGAGATAGCCAAAGCTACATATATGGATATCGCAGCTGATATAAGTATAATCCATGAACTGCAATCGAATAGTACAATACCAATATGTGTATCAGCTGTTTCTTCCAAAAAATTAGTCCAATGTCAACAAGCTGGCGCACAGATCTTAGAAATAGGGAATTATGATGCATTTTATGAACAAGGGCGGCTATTTAGTTCAAAAGAAATTATAGAAATTAGCAAAGATACAAGAAACCTATCACCTAGAACAGCATTATGCGTGACAATTCCACACATACTATGTATAGAAGAACAAATTCAACTAGCACAGGATCTCAAAAATATAGGAGTAGATATAATTCAAACAGAGGGAAGAAGTACTGGATTTTCCAAAAATGGCGATTTATCGGGAGTCATTCAAAAAGCTGCTTCAACATGTTCCTCTACATATGCAATCTCACAAAATAGCAATATACCCATCATTTCTGCTTCTGGAATTTCTGCCTTAACAACTCCAATTTCTTTTCTGTATGGTGCTTCATGTGTTGGCATAGGAAATAATATTAGACAGTTAAATAACATAACATCAATGGTTATGTATATATACGAAGTTAAAACTGCAATAGAATGTAATAGAAACAAAAAACAAAACATTACTCACTCTATTAAAACATCAAACATTACTCTTAACTCAATTTCTTCTAGAGTAAGGGTGTAAGACAAAATTTTGCAGTAAATCGACTTAATTTTGTTTAAGAAGATAATAAGATATAGGCTGGATTGAGATTCTATGGCAACACAGTATAGAGATGCTTACAAAGAATTTTTAGGTGCTTGTTTTTTAGGAAGTATAACCTTTTTATCGATCAGTGTATGGCATATCATTAATAAGACTAGTAAACATCACAGCTACAAAGCTTTTATCGAGTTTGATAGTGCTTACGGAATTCAAGAAGGCACATCTGTAAGATTAAGAGGTTTACCAGTTGGAAAAGTTATAGGTATCAGTCAATCGTCTGATAGTATTCTAACTAGTATTGAAATAAAATCTTCTAGTACAATAATTCCAAAAGCATCATTAATAGAAACAAATCAGACAGGACTTCTCAATGATACCGTTATTGATATAATTCCATTAAACAAACTATCATCAGACTATTCTTCTGTTAGAAAAGGTCCATTATCTAAAGCTTGCGATAACAGAAAGATTATATGCAATTTAAGTTATTTAAAAGGGGAAAGAGGACTCAATTATGATGATTTAATAAGAGCAACCACAAGAATCTCTCAAAGATTTGATGATCCTAAACTATTTTATGGCCTATATTATCTAATAGGTAACATGCTTAAATTGTCAAATAACTTTGTCGATTTCACAGAACAAATAGCATATATTAGCCTTTTTTTTAGGCTACATTTAGAAGATTTTAAAAAATAATAAATATCCTAAAGAACTTTATGATTACTAGTAATCGCAAGCCGCTAGTACCTGATTTTATGCGACCTGTCGCAGAACTAGAGGACAAAGTTGAAGAATTAAAAAAGTTAGCTCCTAAAAACGATACAGCTATCAACAATAAGATAAATCGCTTTCAAAATCAATTAGTTAAACTACAAAAAGAAATTTTTAGCAGCTTAACTCCACTACAAAGATTACACCTAGTTAGACAATCTGAGAGACCTACAACATTAGACTATATTCCAAATATTTTAGATGAATGGATTGAATTACATGGAGATAGAGGCGGAGCAGACGATCCTGCGTTAGTAGGTGGTATAGGTAAGATCAATGGACGCAATATTGTATTTGTTGGACATCAAAGAGGAAGAGGGACTAAAGAAAATGTTGCGAGGAATTTTGGTATGCCAGCTCCTGGCGGTTACCGAAAAGCTTTAAGGCTTATGAGGCATGCCAACAGATTCGGCATGCCTATATTAACATTTATTGACACTCCTGGTGCTTGGGCTGGATTAAAGGCTGAAGAATTAGGACAGGGTGAAGCTATTGCTGTAAATTTGCGAGATATGTTCTCTTTTGAAGTACCTATCATTTGTACTATTATTGGTGAAGGTGGATCTGGTGGAGCTTTGGGTATTGGTATAGGAGATACTATACTTATGCTAGAATATGCCGTATATACAGTTGCTACTCCTGAGGCTTGTGCTGCAATTCTATGGAAAAATAGTAAAGAGTCTCTTGCTGCTGCTGAAGCGCTAAAAATTACTTCTCATGATTTAAAAGTTCTGGGAATAGTTGATGAAATATTAAAAGAGCCACTAGGAGGTGCGCAAGCAGATCCGGATGCTGCTTCTAAATATTTAAAAGCAGAGCTAATAAAACAATTAGACTGTTTATCGAAACTAGACAATCAGACTTTAAAGACAAAAAGATATAAAAAATTTCGTAAAATGGGTGCATTTTACGAAATCTAAAAAGAAAGATAGCGCTTGAGTCTTGTATTTAGACTACAACGCTATCTTTCAACTTTAAATATCCTAAGAAATTAAGCCAACATTGCTTAATCCAAGAATTGAGGCAGCACCAATAACATGTCCAAGACTCGTTGTAGCTAATAGCTCAGGTAAACCAAATCCTTCAACACCTGAGACAGGAATTGAAGGACCCAAGCCTCTAACTTTAATAGCATATCTTCCTGCAACGATAGCTAGCAAATTACAAGTAATCATAACCATTGCTACTTGAGTGGACCATGGAGATGTATGAGGAACTGAAGACAAAACAAATAAAATATTCATAAAAATTTAATAGTATTTGAATAATATAGAGCATTATCTTTGTATTGTAGACGTCTACAATACACAATTTAAATTAAAGATAATAAGATTTAATATATCTTTAATAAAATAAGTGAATTCTTTAAAGATAATAATTAGGCAAGCCAACCATAACTATGCAAGCCTTTACCTAAAAAGTTGACTCCTAAATAACAAATCCAAACAACTAAAAAACCTAAAGAAGCTAATATAGCTGGTTTTTTTCCTTGCCAAGATTTAGTTATTCTAGAATGTAAGTAAGCAGCAAAAATTAGCCAAGTTATTAATGCCCAAGTTTCTTTTGGATCCCAGCTCCAATATGATCCCCAAGCTTCATTAGCCCAAACTGCGCCAGCAATTATTCCTATTGTCAATAAAGGAAAACCTAATCCTATAGTCCGATAACTTAAATTATCAATACTTTCTAGTAAATTCATCCTAGTGCTATTAATAAGCATATTAGATTGTTCTTGGACAATCCCTGATCGAGAAGAAAATATCAACGTTGACGCTGTCTCAGAATTTTTTACTTTATAAGAACCAGTTCCTACAGAACTGCCTTTCAGATTGATGTCTTTTCCTTTTGTAATAATTAAAAATAGGATGGATAATAATGATCCTAAAATTAGGATTGAATAACTCAGCATCATAATACTGACATGCATCATTAACCAATTTGATTTTAAAGCTGGTACTAATGGGGAAGCTTTTTGCATTTCTAATGGAAGCGCAAGGCTAGCAAAAGCTGTTACAAACATTGCTACAGGAATTGCTATCGCTCCAATAAGTCTACTTTTTGTTTTACTTTCAATAAATAAATGAACAAATGTTAATCCCCAAGCTAGAAACAAGAGAGATTCATATAAATTACTTAAAGGGAAATATCCATTAGCAAACCATCTAGAAGACAGTGTCAATGCAAGTGCAATATTAACAAGCAATGTAATAAAACTTGCTAGTTTGTTCAATCCCCAAATTCCCGGAAAGGCTAAACTACTCCAGTAAACTAACATCGCAGTAAGCAAGCCACCGAATGCAAAATTCACAAGAGAATTTTGCATTATTTCTAAACTCATTTTCAACTCCCATACTTATTTTAAATGGTAAAACTAAGTATACAACGATATTAAAAATGAATATCAATATAAGTAAAAAAAAGCAAGCAACTATAATTGCTTGCTTTTTTTATACTAAACTAAATTAGTATATTAGCATAGAGAATTGATAATGTAATCTAAGTTACCAGCATATTCAACACCTGCTTGAGCAGACATATCACGCGGAACACAAAGTCTATCACGAGCAAACGCAAAGGATGCTACATAAGCAGAAGTTGGTAGGTTTAAAGTACGGTAAACTTCACGAGCACCAGCAATGCCCCATTCATCTACTGGACCAGTACCACCAACAACTAAGCAGTAGTTAACTAGACGCATGTAATGATCTACATCTCTGTAGCATTTGTTTACTTTTTCTTGACTGTCACCAGCTTCACCTGGATTTTTCAAGTAAGAGTATTTAGCAAAACAAGCATCACCAGCTTCTTTAACAACTGCTTCATGGTTGCTAGCTAATTTTTCAGCTGCTTCTAATCGAGCTGCTGCACGTTGGATATTACCTTGAACGGATTCAAGATCGGAACTGGACGGGAAACGACCAGCAGCATCTGCTGCACTAATCGTAGTAGTAATAACTGATTTCATGTTTTTCTCCTAAATGGATTAAGTACTTATGTTAAATACTTTTCAAACTTGTGGCTTGGAGGTGTTTTAAACTTTTAGCTAATAGCTGCAGCTACTCTATCGCAATAGCTAGCTACTTCAGAAGCTAAAGCAGAACAATCGCCATCTGCTGTTGCCATCTTACGTTGGGAAGCAGTATTAGTGATGAATGCAACTGCTGCTGCTTTCATAATACTTACAGCTCTTACAGAAGAGTTAGTAGGTACACCTAGAGCAATATAAGTTTCTTTAAGACCATTAAGACAACGATCTTCAAGTACAGAAGGATCTCCAGCAAGAAGAGCATAGGAAACGTAACGTAAAATAATTTCACCATCACGTAGGCAAGCAGCCATGCGACGATTAGTGTAGCAATTTCCGCCAGGTGCAATTAGACCAGGATTTTCACAAATCATTCCAGAAACAGCATCAGAAACGATGCAGCTAGCGTTAGAAACAATTGCGTTAACAGAATCTAAACGCTTGTTACCGTCTGCGATGAATTTTTTTAGAGCTTGTAGATCGCTACCGCCTACATAAGCAGCTTTAGCGTCGGAATTTACTACAACTCTGGAAAATGCGTCAAGCATTGAACTCTCCCTATTATAATGAAGGACTTCACTGTTTCGGCTGTCAAATAAATTAACAAGCCGATGTATTAGTATCGAAAGTACAATATAAAATATATCAAGAGAGAAATAGCTAACAAAGTAATAATCTGTAATATTTAGTGACGAAAGTGAGAATTTTTTATTACATACTTAATAATGTTATCTTTTAAGAGCATCGTTTTCAATGTTTCTGAAAGCAACTGTCGAGACTGTTTAAGATTTAGTGGCTCAATTTTTTGTTTGTATAGGACTAATTCGAACTCTTGTTCAAGACTTAATTGATTAGAGATATTCATAATTCATAAGATTTTTATTGCGAATTGAAAACTTGATGTTTTGTAAAAAAATATTTAAAAGCAAAAGAATACTCTTAAAATATCAAAAATTATAGAATATAAAAATTCTTTTTTTGTTACGAACTACATTTTCGTAGTATACTTTTTTTTGCATAGTTACACAAAGTTATTACTTGTGGACTAGTCTATATTATTAATAAAATACAATTTCAAGAAAATTTAGTGAATAAGTATTCTTGTAAAAAAGTATTAGTATATCCTATAAAATATTATACCTTGTAAAAGGTAAAGACGTAATTCTGGAGACTTAAGATGTCTATTCCATTACTCAAATATTCACTATCTACACAGAACCAACGCGTAGATGGCTACGAGGTATCCCCAGGCGAAGAACAGCCTAGAGCTTACAATACAGATAATCTACCTAGCTCAGTAGAAATGGATGAGGTGATTTGGGCTGCTTATCGACAAATCTTTAGCGAGCATCAAATTCTAAGTAGTACATCTGACTCAAACTTAGAATCTCAGCTAAGATTCAATCAAATTAGAATTAAAGACTTCATTAGAGGCTTAGTTTTATCAGAATCATTCCGCAAGTTAAACTACGATGTGAACAATAATTATAGATTCGTTGAGATTTGCGTTCAAAGAATACTGGGTAGAGATGTCTATAATGAGAGAGAAAAATTAGCTTGGTCTGTAGTTATCGCATCTAAAGGTCTTGAAAGTTTTATTAATATGCTATTAGATAGCGATGAATATGAAGAAAATTTTGGTGATTCTATTGTACCATACCAAAGAAGAAGAATTATAGCTCAACGAAGTAAAGGAGAAATGCCTTTTAATTTAAAAACTCCAAGATACGGAGCTGACTTTAAAGAAAAATTCGGAATGCCTCAATTTATTTGGCAAGGACCTGTTCGTCAATTTAGACCTCAAGAACAAAGACCTAAGGCTGGAGACCCTGCCCTATTCTTAGGAATGGTTAATGATCTTGCTACTGTCTAAATAAAAGGTAAATAATTAGATATAAGTAAAGCGAAATTAATATGAATAAGCTTTATTTGTATCTTCTATTTAAGTAAAAACATAGAAAAATCTAGTTATTCCTGATATAGTTATTGTGTGTAACTACAATCCTCAGTAGCTCAGTGGTAGAGCAATCGGCTGTTAACCGATTGGTCGTAGGTTCAAGTCCTACCTGGGGAGTTTAATTTCTTATAAACAATTTAGATAAATTTATCAAATAATGAAGCTTGATTTATTCATATATAAGAGCCAACATCTTATTAATACTATTACTCTCTATAAGCTCAATCATTTAAACGCAACAAGCTTTAGTTTCGTTTTTCTTTCTGGTTTATTTACTAGCTTAAGCCCTTGCATTATATCTATTTTGCCCGTTTGCATTTTATATATTTCAGGAGAGAATCAAAAATTGCAATCGATTAGTAAAATTAAAAATCTATGTATCTTTTGCATAGGTACTATTTCTAGTTTTATAACTTTAGGTATAGTTGCAACATTACTAACAAAAACTTACTCACAATTTTTTCATGGTATACCTATAATTTCAGCAATTATTATTATATATATGGGGTTCAATTTATTAAATATAGTACCTCTCAATAGTCCAAAATTTAATGGCTTAGTTACTAAAAATAATTATTATGTAAAAATGTATTTAAGCGGTGTCGCTGTTGGCATTGCCATCTCTTCTTGTAGCACACCGATCTTTATTACATTATTAGTTTGGATTAATTCTATACAAAAAATTGTCGTGGGATTGATTTTTATACTAATTTACAGCGTAGGATATATTTTCCCTATAATTATAGGTAGCATCTTTTCATCTAATTTTTTAAAGCTTAAGCATTTTTCTTTTTGGAATAATCTGTGGGCTCCTTTTAGTGGAACAATATTATTAAGTGCAGGAACTTTTTCTCTATTTTCTAGTCTCTTTTCCAAGAGTTAATTTTTTTATCCTTTAATAAATTAATTGAACATAAAAAATTTATATTATCCATAAATATTGGACTGTATCTATAAGATTGAAACAACAAATTATCAATAATTGAATAGCATGGCTAGTCTAGATTTTAGAGAAACTATAAAAAGAGGAGAAATTAATTTGCATAGTAAATATCATAAAGATAATTAAAGGAGAAGGCATATAGTCTACTTATTAGAACTTATACACAAAAAATATTTATATTGGCTGATTTTTCAATATTGTATTGTCCCTAAATTTAGGAATCCATGGTCAAAAAAAAGTTATTATCCTCGTATATAACAATATCAGTTATCAAAGTAATTTAAGAAACAAAAATTCTCACCTATTATTAAAAGTAAAAATCTGCAAATAACACGACTAGTTAATATTCAACTTTCTTCGCCTCATACAGTATTAAGGAACTATTAAAAATAATTATGGTTGTAATCTATTTATGTATTAAAAGTAGTATCAGCTCGTACAATATAAATACATAAGGAATAGCAGTTTAAATATAACAACAACAAATAAACTATTGATTTGTTTTTATGAATATGCAAATATATTTTTTCAACTTTTTTTTTCAAGAAGACATTCAATAAATAAAAAGTTTGATAGCCTGACTAGAAAAAAATAAAACTTATTATCTATAAATAAGTAAAAAACTATTAATGCTATATGTAAATATATTACTGTTAAATCGTTGATATATTATTATAAATTTTCTCATCTTACTAACTAATCATGAAAATACAGCTAAATTTACGGTTTCATAGGAAAGATATTAGATGGTATTTGTTGAGGCTCTTCAGTAATTTACAATTTTCTATAATGCTTTTGCTACTTATTGCTGTTTTTAGCATTATAGGAACTATTATTGAACAAAATAAAGACATGACATTTTACAAAATGCATTATAATTTTTCCAATGGATACTTCAGTATATTGAATTGGAAAAACATAGAACTTTTGGGCTTAAATCATGTTTATACTACTTGGTGGTTCTTAACTCTTTTATTTGTTTTTAGTCTTAGTCTATTTACTTGTAGTATATCAAGACAAATACCATCTTTGCAAAGTGCTAGGAGATGGCATTTTTATAAGAATCCTAATCAATTTAAAAAATTCACAGGGAGCCAAGAAATTAAAACCACTAAGCTCCATCTATTAGCATCTTGCCTACAAAATTATAATTATCATATATTTCAGCAGGGCAAATCTATTTATAGTTATAAAGGCTTAATAGGTAGATTAGCTCCTATTTTTGTACATGGAAGTATTATTTTACTTCTTTCAGGCTCTGTATTAGGTTTAGTGAGTGGTTTTAATGCTCAAGAAATGGTTCCAGCTGGTGAATTGTTTCGACTACAGAATATTATTGCTTCGGGGCAATTTAGCTATATCCCTCAAGAATTTTCTGCTAGAGTCAATGATTTTAAGATAGAATATAATAAAGACAATTCTATAAGTCAATTTTTTTCAGATATATCAATACTAAATCCAGAAGGAAAAGAATTAAAAAGATCCACAATCTACGTAAATGAACCTTTACAATTTCAAGGTTTAACAATTTATCAAACAGATTGGAATATTATTGCAATTCGATTTAAAATCAATAATAATAATATTGTACAAATTCCACTGAAAGAAGTTCTTTTACCAAATAATAATAAAATATGGATTGGTGTGCTTGCTCAAGAACAAGATAATCAACTATCAATCGTATTGTCTAATTTGCAAAGAAAAGCAGCTCTATATAATAGAGATGGTAAAAATATAATGTCTATTAACGTAGGAGATAGTTATATTATTAATAATAGCACTATTACTTTTTTAAATATTATAGCTAGCACAGGCTTACAAATTAAAAGTGATCCAGGCATACCCCTTATATATACCAGCTTCTTTTTTTTAATAATAAGCGTTAGCGCAAGCTATATTTCCTACTCTCAAATATGGATTATCGAGAAGAGTGACTGTTATTACCTAGGTGGAGTCACAAATAGAGCTCAATTAATATTTGAAGAAGAATTGTTAAAAATATCTAAAATGAGCTCAAAAGTCTAACAAATATTTTAATTACATTCTAAAAAATTTCTTAAAAGCTGCTTACCATATAACGTCCACAAACTTTCAGGATGAAATTGAATTCCTCTTAACATGGGGTGATGCTTATGACGACAAGCCATAATAATATTGTTTTTTGTCCAAGCTGTTATAGCTAAGCTACTAGGAACATTCTCATTATCAATGATAAGACTATGATATCTCGTAGCAGTAAAAGGATTAGGAATTTCTCGAAATAAGTCTTCATTATTATGATATATATCTGAAGTCTTACCATGCATAATTTCAGGAACTTTAATTATGCTACCTCCATTTAAATAGCCAATACTTTGATGTCCTAAACAAACACCCAATATAGGTATAGAGTTAGAGAAGGAAGAGATTACATCTAATGATATACCAGATTCACTAGGCTTACCAGGTCCAGGAGAGATTATAATTTTTTGAGGACTAAATTGTTTTATTGTTGCGATATCAATTTCATCATTACGACAAACTAAAACATTATATCCCATTTCTCCAACACATTGCGCTAAATTATATGTAAAACTGTCGTAGTTATCAATTATTAAAATCAAATTCTTATTTCCTGAATATAATACTTTTGCTACTTAGATATACCAAGTATGGGCGAGCTAGGATTAGCAGTTTCGTTGATAGGCATTCTACCTGCAGTATAAGTCAACCTGCCAGATTTTACTGCAAGACTCATAGCTTTAGCCATTTTTGGTGCATTTTGAGCTCGAGCTATTGCTGTATTTACTAATACGCCAGAGGCACCCATTTCCATTACTTTGGCTGCTTCACTAGGAGTACCAATTCCTGCATCTATAATAACAGGAACTGTTGCATTCTCTATAATAATTTTTAAGTTAAGCAAGTTTTTTAGCCCTTGTCCAGAACCTATTGGCGAGGCTAATGGCATAACTGTAGCACATCCAATATTTTCCAGTTGTTTAGCTAGTACAGGGTCGGCTCCAATATACGGCATAACCACAAAACCTTTTTTTACAAGATATTCCGCAGCTTTTAAAGTTCCAATTGGATCAGGAAATAAATAATGGGAGTCTGGAATAACCTCTAATTTGATAAAATTATTGTCTATTTGACCTAACTTCTTAACAATTTCGCGGCCTAAAGCTGCTATACGCACTGCTTCCTCTGCGTTCTCACAACCTGCCGTATTAGGCAGAATCCATAAATTGGACCAGTCTAAACCATCAATAAGATTACTACGGCCTAAATTTTTAGTATTTTGCGCTCTTCTAATAGCTACTGTAACTATATTGGCTCCACTACAATCTATACTTTTAACTGCATCTTTTAAATTTTTGTACTTTCCTGTACCAACCATTAATCTAGAATCAAAAATTTTATCACCTATTTTCAAACTGTCTACTGCTTCATTTTCAAAATGTGATAGGCTAAATGATTGTTTCATTATTATTAATCCTATATACTCTTAATAAAAACTATTTTAAGATTTCAAAAGTTTTTTAATAGATTAAAGCAATTGCAGCTTACTAAATTAGAAAAAAATTTTATTAAGACGATATTCAATCTGACAAAATTTAGTTAAATTTGCTACTAATTAAAAATTTCATGATCAGACTATTTACATTTGGACTCATCACTATGTTCATTATAGTGATTTCTAAACTCGTTATTCAAAGAGCATATAAATATATTACACTAAATAAGAAGATTAATAATACTGAAAGTAAGACTCGGCTTAGTATCCGCTTAGTGTCTACTATTCCCTATTACTTGCCACTTTTTGAAGGACTACAAAATTTCGGCCAGTATGTTTTGCCAGATTATCCTGTAGCAGCAATACCTTTGTATAAAAAAATCATATTACCAATGCTAATTTTTTATATGAATCATGCAATTTTAGGGTTAGTAACGTTTTTTGCCCTTTATTATGTTTTAGTAAGGAACAAAAGCCCGATACCTGTGCATCAGCTAGTTCGATTTAATTCAATGCAGTCTATCTTACTTTTCTTAGTTGGATCTCTATTTGGAGCTGTTTTTCGAGCATTTCCTATAGAATTTAGAATTAGCTTTGTCGGTTTAATGGTGTGCAATATGATGTTTTGGTTTGTTTTATCTACTATCACTTATTCAATAGTTAAAGCAGTACAAGGTAAATATTCTAATATTCCAGTCATCTCTGAAGCTGTAAGAATCCAAATTAGTGGTTATAGTACATAAGTAATAACACAAAAATTAAAGGTAAAGAAAATGATCCAGTCAGAAAACATTCAAGATATTCAGCTAAATTGCTACGAAACAATCTATATACTAAAATCTGATTTAAATGAAGATAGAACTTTATCAATTATCAATGATTATAAAAGCATGCTAACAAATGGAGGTGCTAAAAACATAGTGTTACAGCATAGAGGAAGACGCCATCTTAGCTATCCTATAAATGATTATCATGACGGTATTTATGTGCAAGTTAACTATGAAGGTAATGGGCAACTTGTTCAATCTTTTGAAAAATCATTAAGATTTGACGAGAATATTATTAGGTACTTAACAAATAAGCAAAAAATAAATATCAAATCAGAAAATTAAATAAATCCATGTCTTATTTCTGCATTTTAAAATGCAGAAATAAGACATGGATTTATTTAATTTTCTTTTACAAATAGCTTTGGCACTGAGCTGCTTTCCCAAAGGGCTTCCCCTTCAGTATTATTGCCGCTACAGCATTTAACAACCGAGTTCGAGATGGATCGGAGTGGTTCCACTGTGCTATGTGCACCAAAGCATAAACCTAGAAATTTACTTTATTAGTACAATAAATATTAGTCAAGTCCTCGGTCTGTTAGTATATCTCAGCTGAATA